GACAACAATTAGCCAATCTAGATTTACGAATGATTATAGATTATTCATTGGTAGAATGGAAAGAATTGGAGGAAGAGGAATCCACAGGGAATGAATGGGAAGATCGAAAAGTTGGAAGAAGAAAAGATTTTTTGCTTAGACGCATGGAATTGGCTAAGCATTTTATTCGAACAAATATAGAACCAAAATGGATGGTTTTGTGTCTATTACCAGTTCTTCCTCCTGAGTTGAGACCAATCTATCATATAGATGAGGATAAACTAGTGACCTCGGATATTAATGAAATCTATAGAAGAATTATCTATCGGAATAATACTCTTACAGATCTATTAACAACAAGTATAGCTACACCAGAAGAATTAATAATATCTCAGGAAAAATTACTACAAGAAGCCGTGGATGCACTTCTTGATAATGGAATCTGCGGACAACCAATGAGGGATGATCATAATAGAATTTACAAGTCGCTTTCAGATGTAATTGAAGGCAAAGAAGGAAGAGTTCGCGAGACTCTGCTTGGTAAACGAGTCGATTATTCAGGGCGGTCAGTGATTGTCGTGGGCCCTTCACTTTCATTACATCGATGTGGATTGCCTCGCGAAATTGCAATAGAACTTTTCCAGGCATTTGTAATTCGTGACCTAATTAGAAAACATCTTGCTTCGAACATAGGAGTTGCTAAGAGTCAAATTCGGAAAAAAAAACCTATTGTATGGGAAATACTTCAGGAAATTCTGGATGACCATCCTGTATTGCTGAATAGAGCGCCTACTCTGCATAGATTAGGCATACAGGCATTCCTCCCCGTTTTAGTGGAAGGGCGTGCTATTTGTTTACATCCATTAGTTTGTAAGGGCTTCAATGCAGACTTTGACGGGGATCAAATGGCTGTTCATGTGCCTTTATCTTTAGAGGCTCAAGCAGAGGCACGTTTACTTATGTTTTCTCATATGAATCTTTTGTCTCCAACTATTGGAGATCCTATTTCTGCACCAACTCAAGATATGCTTAGTGGACTCTATGTCTTAACGAGTGGAAATCGTCGGGGTATTTGTGTAAATAGGTATAATCCATGTAATCGTAGAAACTATCAAAATGAAGATAATAACTATAAGTATACAAAAAAAAAAGAACCCTTTTTTTGTAATGCCTATGATGCAATTGGAGCTTATCGGCAAAAACGAATCAATTTAGGTAGTCCTTTGTGGCTGCGGTGGCGACTAGATCAACGTGTTATTGCTACAAGAGAAGCTCCTATCGAAATTCACTATGAATCTTTGGGGACCTATTATGAGATTTATGGACACTATCTAATAGTAAGAAGTATAAAAAAAGAAATTCTTTATATATATATTCGAACCACTCTTGGTCATATTTCTCTTTATCGAGAAATAGAAGAAGCCATACAGGGGTTTTGGCAGGGCTGTTATAATTCTATGCTACCAGCGGGAATTCGAGTCTCGCCGGGTTAACTAGGACTAGAATTGCGGAATTTCTACGTGAATCAAGATCTAGAAAAGGAAGTTTTCCAATCACTGACTCAAACCCATTGTCAAATTCTACTCAGCGCAACGCAATATGGAGGTACTGATGGCAGAACGGCCCACTCAGGTCTTTCACAATAAAGTGATAGACGGAACTGCCATGAAACGACTTATTAGTCGATTTATTGATCACTATGGAATAGGATATACATCACATATCCTGGATCAAGTAAAGACTCTGGGTTTCCGACAAGCTACCGCCGCATCCATTTCATTAGGAATTGATGATCTTTTAACAATACCTTCTAAAAGATGGCTCGTTCAAGACGCTGAACAACAAAGTTTTATTTTGGAAAAACACCATCATTATGGGAATGTACACGCGGTAGAAAAATTACGTCAATCGATCGAGATATGGTATGCCACAAGTGAATATTTGCGACAAGAAATGACTCCTAATTTTCGGATGACCGATCCTTTTAATCCAGTCCATATAATGTCTTTTTCGGGAGCCAGAGGAAATGCATCTCAGGTACATCAATTAGTAGGTATGAGAGGATTAATGTCGGATCCCCAAGGACAAATGATTGATTTACCCATTCAAAGCAATTTACGCGAAGGACTCTCTTTAACAGAATATATTATTTCTTGCTACGGAGCCCGTAAAGGAGTTGTGGATACCGCTATCCGAACATCAGATGCAGGATATCTCACGCGCAGACTTGTTGAAGTAGTGCAACACATTGTTGTACGTCGAACAGATTGTGGCACCGTTCGAGGTATTTCTGTAAGTCCTCGAAATGGAATGATGGCGGATAGGATTTTTATCCAAACATTAATTGGCCGTGTATTAGCAGATGATATATATATAGGGTCACGATGCATTGCTACTAGAAATCAAGATATTGGGGTTGGACTTGTCAATAGATTCATAACTTTTAGAGCACAACCAATCTCTATTCGAACCCCCTTTACTTGTAGGAGTACATCTTGGATTTGTCAATTATGTTATGGCCGGAGTCCAGCTCATGACGACCTGGTCGAATTGGGAGAAGCTGTAGGTATTATTGCAGGTCAATCTATTGGAGAACCGGGCACTCAATTAACATTAAGAACTTTTCATACTGGCGGAGTATTCACAGGGGGTACTGCAGAACATGTGCGAGCCCCTTCTAATGGAAAAATAAAATTCAATGAGGATTTGGTTCATCCGACACGTACACGTCATGGACATCCTGCTTTTCTATGTTCTAGAGACTTGTATGTAACTATTGAGAGTGAAGATATTATACACAATGTGTGTATTCCGCCCAAAAGTTTTCTTTTAGTTCAAAACGATCAATATGTAGAATCAGAACAAGTCATTGCTGAGATTCGCGCGAGAACATCCACTTTGAATTTGAAAGAGAAGGTTCGAAAACATATTTATTCTGACTCAGAGGGCGAAATGCACTGGAATACCGATGTGTACCATGCACCTGAATTTACATATGGTAATATTCATCTCTTACCAAAAACAAGTCATTTATGGATATTATTAGGGGAGCCCTGGAGATCTAGTCTAGGCCCCTGTTCGATCCACAAGGATCAAGATCAAATGAGCGCTTATTCTCTTTCTGTTAAGCGAAGATATATTTCTAACCCCTCAGTAACTAATAATCAAGTGAGACACAAATTTTTTAGTTCGTATTTTTCTGGTAAAAATCAAAAAGGAGATAGGATTCCTGATTATTCAGAACTTAATCGAATGACCTGTACTGGTCGTTTTAATCTCAGATATCCGGGCATTCTCGAGGGGAATTCTGATTTATTGGCAAAGAGGCGAAGAAATAGAGTCATCATCCCACTCGACTCGATTCAAGAAGGCGAGAACCAACTAATACCTTCTTCAGGTATCTCAATTGAAATCCCCAGAAATAGTATTCTCCGTAGAAATAGTATTCTTGCTTATTTCGACGATCCTCGATATATAAGAAAGAGCTCGGGACTTACTAAATATGAGACTAGAGAACTGAATTCAATCGTCAACGAAGAGGATTTGATTGAGTATCGAGGGGTCAAGGTATTTTGGCCAAAATATCAAAAGGAAGTAAATCCCTTTTTTTTTATTCCCGTGGAAGTCCACATTTTGGCCGAATCTTCTTCCATAATGGTACGGCACAATAGTCTTATTGGGGTAGATACACAAATCACTTTAAATAGAAGAAGTCGGGTAGGCGGATTGGTCCGAGTGAAGAAAAAAGCAGAAAAAATTAAACTGATAATCTTTTCTGGAGATATCCATTTTCCTGGAAAGACAAATAAGGCATTCCGATTGATACCACCAGGAGGGGGAAAACAAAATTCCAAAGAATACAAAAAATTGAAAAATTGGCTCTATATCCAACGAATGAAACTTTCCAGGTATGAAAAAAAGTATTTTGTTTTGGTTCAACCCGTAGTCCCATATAAAAAAACGGATGGTATAAATTTAGGAAGACTTTTCCCGGCGGATCTCTTGCAGGAAAGTGATAATCTACAACTTCGAGTTGTCAATTATATCCTTTATTACGACCCAATTCTTGAAATTTGGGACACAAGTATTCAATTAGTTCGGACTTGTTTAGTGTTGAATTGGGACCAAGACAAAAAGATCGAAAAGGCCTGTGCTTCCTTTGTTGAAATAAGGACAAATGGTTTGATTAGAGATTTTCTAAGAATCGACTTAGCGAAGTCACCTATTTCATATACCGGAAAAAGGAACGATCTGCCGGGTTCAGGATTGATCTCTGAGAATGGATCAGATCGCGCTAATGTCAATCCGTTTTCTTCCATTTATTCCTATTCCAAGGCAGTGATTCAAGAATCCCTTAATCCAAATCAAGGAACTATTCATACATTGTTGAATCGAAATAAGGAATCTCAATCTTTTATAATTTTGTCATCATCCAATTGTTCTCGAATAGGCCCATTCAACGATGTAAAATCTAACAATGTGATAAAAGAATCAATCAAAAAGGACCCCCTAATTCCATTTAGGAATTCGTTGGGCCCCTTAGGAACAGGCTTTCCAATTTATAATTTCGATTTATTTTCCCATTTAATAACCCATAATCAGATCTTGGTAACTAACTACTTGCAACTTGACAATTTCAAACAGATTTTTCAAATACTTAAATATTATTTACTGGATGAAAATGGTAAAATTTATAATCCCTATTCATGCAGTAACATCATTTTGAATCCATTCAAATTGAATTGGTATTTTCTCCATTACAATTATTGTGAAGAGACATCTACAATCGTTAGTCTTGGGCAGTTTCTTTGTGAAAATGTATGTATAGCCAAAAAACATTTAAAATCAGGTCAAGTTCTAATTCTTCAAGTTGACTCTGTGGTAATACGATCAGCTAAGCCTTATTTGGCTACTCCAGGAGCAACTGTTCATGGACATTATGGAGAAATCCTTTACGAAGGAGATACATTAGTTACATTTATATATGAAAAATCAAGATCTGGTGATATAACGCAAGGTCT